GTTAAATATAGTTTAATATACCTATAAATTTAGGCTTGGGTAGGTGTTATGTAAATGCGGGGGCATTTTATTAAAAATTTTACGAATACAGAAATTTAAGTCATATTTGGAGAATTACTAGAATGTGGGATAAAAATTGACATTTGATCTCTGTTTTTGGGGTTTGGCAGGGTTGAAAATGTTAATTGGGGGGAAGGGGGGGTTTGGAGGATAAAGTTATATATGATCTAGAGTTGTATGTCCAAGAAAACATTAACAATATGCTTTAAGTAATTGTCTATGAGGATAAATGACACTTGAATAATAAGTCCAGCTACACGAATAAGCTGACCTACATGCCTTGACGGCTATGGTGAGTCACAGCATACCGAAAAATAAAAAATACCAAAGGCACGAGACCACAGTTATGTTGGGCATGGGCTGATTAGACCCGTACCATCGAGATGTCTTATTTAAGGGGAACGTATGGACGATAAAACATTCAATGGCCCTGAAGTAAGAACCAGATGTCTGATAAAGTTTCACATTAGTCACCCCCAAGTTAAAATGGGCCCGGAGCGAGAAGAGGGGCAGAGGTGGGCGGGTTGCTGGTTTCTCGGAGGATGGTAGAACTAAAAACCAAATGGGGAAGGGGATAGACATATGGAAAAGCAGGGTTATGACTAAAATGGTGTATGTAAGATAACGCAGGTATATCCTATAGCATTAACTTAAATATAGTAAAGAATAGTCATGGTATAGTATATATTATGTTGATAAAACATTACTATGTCTTAGAACATTAATGTAATGTAATAAAGAATATTCATGTTGTAGTACATTATATGTTGATAAAACATTACTATGTCTTAATTCATTAATTAATTATTACATGCTTATATGCTAGGGGAAAATAAGTTAATGTACGATATACATATATGTATGATGGACTAGATAAAATTATGTACAAGAAGTAGTTTAATTAGAATCTCAGCTTTGGGTGCTGATGGTGGGGGATTATCCTTCCTTCTTGATGTCCTGAGAAGAGTGTTTCTTCATTTTTGGCTTACAAAACCAGAGTAATTTTTATACTATCAGGACTTTTAGGCGAATTTTAATATGTTGTCTTCGATTATGCTTGCAATAGGTATAAAGATGACGATGGTAGCGAAGTATATAATTGATGCTAATTGGCCGATAATGATAAATGGGTATTCTACTGGTTGTCCTCCGATTCAAGTTAGTACTAGTAAGTCAGCTACTAAAAGTCAGTATATGAATTGTGTTAGAGGTCGGAAGGTTATTGCTCGATGTTTTGATGTGTGAAGTAGGGGGAGGATGGAGAGAATAAGAATCGATAGAATAAGGGCTAGGACACCTCCTAGTTTGTTTGGGATAGATCGAAGAATAGCGTAAGCAAATAGGAAATATCACTCTGGTTTAATATGTGCTGGGGTGTTGAGCGGGTTTGCTGGGGTGTAGTTGTCTGGGTCTCCTAAAATATCTGGGAAAAATAGTACTAAGATTATTAGGGCGATTAATAGTAGAAATACACCTAACAGGTCTTTAATTGTATAGTAGGGGTGGAATGGAATTTTGTCTGCGTCTGAGTTTAGTCCTGATGGGTTATTAGAACCGGTTTCGTGGAGAAATAGTAAGTGTACTATGACTAGTGCTGTAATAATAAATGGGAGAATAAAGTGGAATGCGAAGAATCGTGTGAGTGTGGCTTTGTCTACTGAAAAGCCACCTCAGATTCATTCTACTAATGTTGTGCCGATGTATGGGATAGCTGAGAGTAGATTTGTAATTACTGTAGCCCCTCAGAATGATATTTGTCCTCATGGTAGGACGTAGCCTATAAATGCTGTGGCTATAACTGTTAATAGTAGAACTACTCCGATATTTCAGGTTTCTACTATAGTGTAAGATCCATAATAGATGCCTCGTCCTACGTGTAGAAATAAGCAAATGAAAAATATTGAAGCTCCGTTAGCGTGTAGATAGCGGATAAGTCATCCGTAGTTTACGTCTCGACAGATATGTGTTACTGATGAGAATGCTGTTGTTGTGTCTGATGTATAATGTATGGCTAGGAATAACCCAGTTAAGATTTGCATGACTAAGCATAATCCGATTAGTGAGCCGAAATTTCATCATGAGGAGATATTTGATGGGGCTGGGAGGTCGATGAATGCATGGTTAACGATTTTTATCAGTGGGTGATTTTTTCGTATGTTTGTCATTAATGTTTCTATAGTTGAATTACAACGATGATTTTTCATGTCATTAGTCATAGGTAAAGTCTATGTAGAAATTATGACAGAATATATTTATATTTTAAGTTCGTTGGTTGCTATTGGTTGTTTAGGTACATCATTAAAGCCTTCACCTATTTATGGTGGTTTATGCTTGATTATTAGTGGATGTGCTGGTTGTTTAGCGGTGTTGGGCTTTGGTGGGTCTTTTCTTGGATTAATAGTTTTTTTAATTTATTTGGGTGGTATAATGGTTGTTTTTGGTTATACAACTGCTATGTCAGTTGATGAGTATCCTGAGACTTGGGTCTCTAGTTGATTGTTTTTAGGTATTTTGGTTATGAGTGTATTTATGGAGTTAGGGGTGGTTTTTGTTAATAGTTATTATGAGGGGTCTGATATACTTTTAGATTTAAATAGTATGGGGGGTTGAGTTGTTTATGATAGTGATGATTTAGGTTTAATAGGGGAAGGTGGGGCTGGGGTAGCGGCTTTATATAGTTGCTCGGCGTGGTTAATAGTAGTTTCTGGTTGAACCTTGTTTATGGGTATTTTTATTATTATTGAAATTACACGTGGAAGTTAATTAATAGGATTGGGATAATTAATAGGGAGATTAAAAATGATAGGAAGTAAAGTTTGATTAATCCTTTTTGGTTTGTTAATATTTGTGAGACTAGTGAGTTAGAGGAAGAAATAGTTTGAGGGATAGCTTTTTCTATTAGTGTGAGGTCTATAAGGTTTAGGGCTGTGTTTAGGCTTGTAGTTAGTGATTTTACTGGAATTAATCGGTGTGTAATAATAGTAAAATATCCTAGTAAGGTGGAGAATGTACTAGTTTGTGTGGGTTTGTAGATTTTTAAATTATGGGTAAGGTTGTTAAGTTCTAGGGATATAATTAATCCTGTAATTGTTACTAGTATGGCTATAGTTTTTAGATACCATGGTATAGTTATTGGTGGAGTGAATGTAATTGGTATATTATAGGAAATAATAAAGCCTGCAAAAATGCTTCCTAGAGCTAATCGTTTAATGGGATTAATCAGTTTTGGGTTATTTTCGTTTAGAATAATTAGGGGTTGGAATCGTGGTTTATTTATTAGGGCGAAGTAGATAATTCGTAGGCTATAAGCTGCTGTTATGGAAGTAGCTACAAGTGTGATTAGTAGGGCTCAGGCGTTGGTATAACACGTGTTTATTGATTCAATGATTAGGTCTTTGGAGTAAAATCCTGTGAGGAATGGCATACCTGTTAGTGCTAGGCTGCCAATGGTTAGGCATGAAGATGTAAATGGTAGAGGTTTTGATAGTCCACCTATCTTTCGAATGTCTTGTTCATCTCCTAGGCTGTGAATGATAGACCCAGAGCATATAAATAATATGGCTTTGAAAAAGGCATGTGTGCAAATATGTAGGAATGCTAGGTAAGGTTGGTTTAACCCTAGCGTGACTATTATAAGGCCTAGTTGACTGGATGTGGAGAAGGCTACAATTTTTTTAATGTCATTTTGGGTTAGTGCGCAAATGGCAGTAAATAGTGTGGTTAAAGAGCCTAAGCATAATATAGCTGTTAGTATCGTATTATTGTTAGAGGTTAAAGGATGGAATCGAATTAGTAGAAAAATGCCTGCTACTACTATAGTGCTTGAGTGAAGAAGGGCTGAGACTGGAGTTGGTCCTTCTATAGCTGAAGGAAGTCAGGGATGTAATCCGAATTGTGCTGATTTACCTGTAGCTGCTAATAGTAAACCTAATAGGGGGATAATGCTTTGTTTGTCAGTTGTGAAGATTTGTTGAAGTTCTCATGAATTAGAATTTAGGCATAGTCAGGCTATTGCTAAAATAAAGCCGATATCTCCGATTCGGTTATATAGGATTGCTTGCATGGCTGCTGTGTTTGCGTCTGATCGTCCATATCATCAGCCAATTAGTAGAAATGATATAATTCCTACGCCTTCTCACCCAATAAATAGTTGGAACAGGTTGTTAGCTGAGGTTAGAATAATTATAGTGATGAGGAATATAAGAAGGTATTTGATGAATCGGTTTAGGTGTGGGTCAGTGTGTATATACCAGGATGAGAATTCTATAATAGACCAGGTAACGAATAAGGCTACTGGTAAGAAAATTACGCAGAAGAAGTCAAATTTTAGGCTAATGGCTAGTTTAATTGTATTTATGGTAATTCAGTGTCAATTGGTAATTAAAAGTTCTGTGTTAGTATAAAATAAGGTACATAAAGGTACAAGGCTAAGAAAGAATGAGTATTTAATAGATGTTGTTACATATGTTGGGAATTTGTGGTTGTTGTTGGTGGTTTTAAGAGTTAGTATGACAGGTGTTGTTAATATAATTATGATTATAATGATAGTAGATGTAATGGTGTTAATTACTTTTATTTGGAGTTGCACCAAGTTTTTGGTTCCTAAGACCAATGGATTACTTCTATCCTATAAAAGTAAGGAAGCCATGTTTTTATACATGGGGGCATGAGTTAGCAGCTCTTGCATACTTTCTTGGTAGATAAGGAGTTTAATCTCCTGTCTTCAAATTCACAGTCTGATATTTTTATAAACTATATCTACATAATGTAAGACCTATAATTAATTTTGGATTAATTGTTAAAAGAATTAGGGGAGTTAAGTGTAGTATTATTAGTGTTAGTTCTCGAGTGTGTGATGGGTGAAGATTTTTTATGTGGATTGGCGATTTTCCTCGTTGCGTTGTAATAACTATGTATAGAGAGTATAGAGCTGTGATTAAAATATTTAGTCCTACAAGGATAATGGAAGTATTTGATCATGAGAATAGGGATACTGTAATTATTAGTTCTCCAATAAGATTGATTGTTGGGGGGAGGGCTAGGTTAGTAAGGCTTGCTAGGAATCATAGTACAGCTATTAGAGGGAAGATGGTTTGTAATCCTCGGGCTATGATTATTGTTCGACTATGGATTCGTTCATAATTAGTATTAGCTAAGCAAAATATGAGGGATGAAGTTAGTCCGTGTGCGATTATCAGTGCTGAGGCTCCTATAAAGCTTCATGGGGTTTGAATTATAATAGCTGCAATGACTAGAGCTATGTGGCTTACTGAGGAGTAGGCGATAAGTGATTTTAGGTCTGTTTGTCGTAGGCAAATTGAGCTGGTTATAATTATTCCTCATAGGGATAGAAGAATAAATGGGTAGGCTATGGTCTTTGTTATGGGGTCTAGGATTATAGAAATTCGTATTATTCCGTAACCCCCAAGTTTAAGTAAAATTGCTGCTAGTACTATAGAACCGGCAATAGGGGCTTCTACGTGGGCTTTTGGTAGTCATAAGTGGACTCCATACAGTGGTATTTTAATTATAAATGCTATAATGCATGCTAGTCAGAGGATGTGACTGGATCATGTGAGCGTTTGTGGTGAACTATCTAGTGATAATAGTATAATATTTAGTGTCCCTAATGTATTTTGGATTGAAATCAGGGCAATTAGAAGAGGGATAGATCCAATTAGAGTGTAAAATAGGAAATATAAGCCTGCATTTAGTCGTTCTGCTTGGTTTCCTCATCGTGTAATGATAATAAGTGTGGGGATGAGGGTTGCTTCAAATAAAATGTAAAATATAATTAGTTCATTTGCGGAGAAGGTTATGATTAGGAGTACTTGTAGTGTAATTAATAGAGAAATATATATCTTTTTATTGAAGTCTGTTTGATTTTTAATGTGATTTTGGCTGGCTAGAAGTATGAGGGGAAGTAGTCAGATGGTTAATATTGTTAGAGGGGAGGATAGAGAGTCTGTTGAAAATATAGTTGAGAAGTTAGTAGTAATATCGTTTACTTGTCATAGGGTTACCAGGGCGATTATATTAATAACGAAGCTGTAAGAGGTTACATTGATTCACACTTTTTTGTTATTTGAGAATCAGGTTAGTGGGATGAGTATAATAGATGGGATAATAATTTTTAGCATTGTAGTAGGTTAAGATTTTGTACGTAGTCTGATCCATATGTATTAGATACTTTTACTAGGAGGGCTAAACCAACTGCTGCTTCACATGCAGCGAATACTAGGATTACGATTGGGATAGGATATATAATTATTGAGTGTGAATTTAGTGAGGTGATAGTTGTAATGATAAATAGAGTTAATATTATTCCCTCTAAGCATAGAAGAGTGGATATTAGATGAGATCGGAATATTAGGGTTCCTAAGAGGGAGAAAATAAAGGCTAGTGAGATATTTAATACTGCTATTATCATTTGGTAATTATGATCAGTATCATAATTTAATGAGTCGAAATCATTGGTTTTAATTAAACTAATTACCACAGTTATTCTGTTCATTCTAGGCCCTTCTGTTTTCATTCGTAGGCTAATCCTAGTGCTAAGATGGTTAGGAATAAGAATGAAAAGGTTAGTGTTATTGTTAAATTTGTTGATTGTATAGCTCATGGTAGGGGTAATAATAGAGCAATTTCTAAATCAAAAAGTAGAAATGTGATTGCTACAAGAAAAAATTTTATGGAGAAGGGTAGGCGGGCTGAGCTTATAGGATCAAATCCGCATTCATATGGGCTTGCTTTTTCTGTGTAGACGTTAAGTTGTGGTAATCAAAAAGCTACTGTGATTAGTACTAGTGATAAAGAGATATTTGTAATTAAGGTTAATATTAAGTTTATTACTTTCTTCTGGTTTTATCCAGATCTAACTGATTGGAAGTCAATTGTACTGATATACTAAGAAAGTAAGATCCTCATCAATAGATTGATACGTAAAGGAAGAGTCATACAACATCTACGAAGTGTCAATATCATGCTGCGGCTTCGAAGCCAAAATGGTGTTTTGATGTGAAATGGAATTTTAGTTGTCGGATGAGGCAGACTGTTAGGAATGTGGAGCCAATAATTACGTGTAGACCGTGGAATCCTGTAGCCATAAAGAATGTGGATCCGTAGATGCCGTCTGAGATGGAGAAAGATGTTTCTAGGTATTCTGATGCTTGTAGGGCTGTAAAATATAATCCTAGGGCGATGGTAATGAGTAAGGCTTGGTTCATATTATTTCGTTTACCTTCTATTAGGCTATGGTGGGCTCATGTGATCGATACACCTGATGCTAAAAGTACTGATGTATTTAGAAGGGGTACTTCAAGTGGATTTAATGGTGTAATGCCTGTTGGGGGTCAGCATCCTCCTAAATCATGGGTTGGCACTAGGCTGGAGTGGTAGAAGGCTCAAAAAAATCCGGCGAAGAAGAATACTTCTGATACGATGAAAAGGATTATTCCATATCGAAGTCCTTTTTGTACAATAGGTGTGTGATGTCCTTGATATGTGCCTTCTCGTACAATATCTCGTCATCATTGGTATATGGTAAGGATGTTGGCTAGTAACCCTAGATTAAGTAGGGTTAGTGAATTGAAGTGAAATCATATTACTAGGCCTGATGTTAAAAGGAGTGCTGAGAAAGCTCCTGTAAGAGGTCATGGGCTGGGGTTTACTATATGATAAGCGTGAGTTTGGTGGGTCATTATGTGTTGTCATGTAGATATAGGCTTACTAGAAGGGTAAATACGTAAGCTTGGATAAGGGCTACTGCAAACTCTAGAATGGTAAGGAGTACTAAAATAATGAATGTGATTGTGGCTGTGGGTGGGCTAATAGTTGTAAGTACTAGTGTAGCCCCTCCAATTAGATGTATAAGTAAATGTCCTGCAGTGATGTTAGCTGTTAAACGGACTGCTAAGGCTATTGGTTGAATAAATAGGCTGATAGTTTCAATGATGATAAGTATAGGGATTAGTGAGATTGGTGTTCCTTGAGGTAGGAAGTGGGCTAAAGAGTGTTTTATTTTATGTCGGAAACCTAGGATTACGGCTCCTGCTCATAGTGGAATTGCTATACCTAGGTTTATTGATAGTTGGGTTGTTGGGGTAAATGTATGGGGTAATAGGCCTAGAAGATTTGTAGACCCAATAAATATAATAAGGGATACCAGTATAAGAGCTCATGTTCGTCCTTTAGGTGAGTGAATCATTATTATTTGTTTAGTAATTAATTTAATTAATCACTGTTGGAAGGTGTGAACGCGGTTGTTGATAAGGCGTTTTGATGATATTATGAGTATTGATGGGAATATAATAATGGCGATTACGATGGGTAGGCCTATTATTGTTGGGGTAATGAAAGAGGCGAATAGATTTTCGTTCATTTTAGTTCTCAAGGGTTATTTGATTTTGAATATGCAATATGTTTGTTTGATGGGTTTATTGGAAAATTTTGTGAAGAAATTTTTAATTGTATTAAGATGAAAAGTGTAGCTAGTGAGGCTAGAACTGTAGTGAATCACGTTGATGTGTCTAGTTGTGGCATATCATTATGGGGTGGAGTACTCCCTAATTTTAGCTTAAAAGGCTAACGCTTTGAGCTTCATAATGATATTAAATTATAGATTCTGATCAGTTTTCAAAGTGTTTAAGTGGTACTATTTCTAATACAATAGGTATAAAGCTGTGGTTAGAACCACAAATTTCTGAACATTGGCCATAAAACAACCCTGGTCGGTTAGATGAGATTGTAGCTTGGTTAAGTCGTCCTGGAATTGCATCGGTTTTTAATCCTAGGGAAGGAACAGCTCATGAGTGTAAAACGTCTTCAGATGAAATGAGTATACGGATTGGAAGTTCTATTGGTAATACTACTCGGTTGTCTACTTCTAGGAGTCGGAGTTCTCCTGGTTTCAGATCATTTGTGGGGATTATATAGGAGTCAAAGCATAACTCTTCATAGTCAGTGTACTCGTAACTTCAGTATCATTGATGTCCTATGGTTTTTACTGTTAGTACGGGGTTGTTAATTTCGTCTATTATGTACAGAATTCGTAGAGATGGGAGGGCAATTATAATTAGGATTACGGCTGGTAGAATAGTTCAAATGGTTTCTACTTCTTGTGCGTCTATAGTACTAGTGTGTGTAAGGTTAGTTGTTAGTATTAGTGTAATGATGTAAAGAACTAGGGAGCTAATTAAAAATACGATTATTAGTGTATGGTCGTGGAAATTTATTAGTTCTTCTATAATAGGGGATGTAGCGTCTTGTAAGCCTAGTTGTAAGGGGTATGCCATGTAAGATATATAGAGGTTAGTCTATAATTTAACTTTGACAAAGTTATGTAATAATTTTACTAATATCTTATTGAGAAAGACATAGAGGTTATGGAGTTGGCTTGAAACCAATTTTAGGGGGTTCGAATCCTTCCTTTCTTATTTTACTTTCACAAATGTAGGTTCCTCAAATGTATGGTATGGTGGGGGACATCCGTGAAGTCACTCTAAGTTTGTGGATGTGTGTTCTACTATTAAGACTTCTCGTTTAGAGGCGAAGGCTTCTCAGATTATAAAAATTATTACTAGTACGGCAGTTAGTGAAATAAATGATCCTATTGATGATACAGTATTTCATGTAGTATAGGCATCAGGATAATCTGAGTATCGACGTGGTATACCAGATAGACCAAGGAAATGCTGTGGGAAGAATGTTAGATTAACTCCTACAAACATAATAGCGAAGTGGGCTTTTGCTCATGTGTCATCAAGAGTGTAGCCTGAAAACAGTGGGAATCAATGTACGAATCCTGCTATAATTGCGAATACGGCTCCTATTGATAGTACATAGTGGAAGTGGGCTACTACGTAATAGGTGTCATGGAGAACAATATCTAGAGATGAGTTTGATAGCACAATTCCTGTTAGACCCCCTACTGTAAATAAAAAGATGAATCCTAGGGCTCACAGTATAGCTGGGGATCATTTGATATTTCCTCCGTGAAGGGTTGCTAGTCAGCTGAATACTTTTACTCCTGTTGGAATAGCAATAATTATTGTGGCAGATGTAAAATAGGCTCGTGTGTCTACGTCTAAGCCTACTGTGAATATGTGGTGTGCTCATACAATAAAGCCTAGGAATCCAATTGACATTATTGCTCATACTATTCCTATATACCCGAATGGTTCTTTTTTGCCTGAATAGTATGTGACGATGTGTGAAATGATACCGAAGCCGGGTAGAATTAAAATATATACTTCTGGGTGACCAAAAAATCAGAATAGGTGTTGATATAGAATTGGGTCACCTCCTCCAGCAGGGTCAAAGAATGTTGTGTTGAGATTACGGTCTGTCAAGAGTATTGTAATACCTGCAGCTAATACTGGGAGTGAGAGGAGAAGAAGGACAGCTGTAATAAGTACAGATCATACGAATAATGGTGTTTGGTATTGTGTTATAGCTGGTGGTTTCATATTAATGATTGTGGTAATGAAGTTAATAGCTCCTAGGATAGATGATACCCCTGCTAAATGTAGTGAGAAAATTGTAAGGTCTACAGATGCTCCTGCGTGGGCTAAGTTTCCTGCTAATGGTGGATACACTGTCCACCCAGTTCCTGCCCCGGCTTCAACTATTGAGGATGCTAGAAGTAGAAGAAATGATGGAGGGAGAAGCCAGAAGCTTATATTGTTTATTCGCGGAAATGCTATGTCTGGGGCCCCAATTATTAGGGGTACTAGTCAGTTTCCGAAGCCTCCGATCATTATTGGTATTACTATAAAGAAAATTATTACGAATGCATGGGCTGTAACGATAACATTGTAAATTTGGTCGTCTCCTAGTAAGGCTCCTGGTTGACCGAGTTCAGCTCGAATAAGGATACTAAGAGCAGTACCTACTATACCTGCTCAAGCACCGAATATAAGATATAGTGTTCCAATGTCTTTGTGGTTGGTTGAAAATAATCAGCGGTTAATGAACATAGGTAAAATGGCTGAGTAAGCATTAGACTGTAAATCTAAAGACAGAGGTTATAGCCCTCTTTTTACCAAGTCTTAAGGTGATAATCACATCGAATTGCAAATTCGAAGGTGTAGAATCATATTCTACTAAGGCTTCTCCCGCCCCCCTTTTTGATAGGCGGGAGAAGTAGATTGAAGCCAGTAGTTGGGTATTTAGCTGTTAACTAAAATTTCGTAGGTTTAAGTCCTGCCAATCTAGTGAGGATTTAGCTTAAATTAAAGCAATTGATTTGCATTCATTAGATGTAAGATGTAGACTTACAGTCCTTAGGCAGAAGTTAAACTTGTGTGTTTACTAAGGGCTTTGAAGGCTCTTGGACTGTTTATCCTAAACTTCTTATACTATTATAGTTGATAAGGGGAGTGTTAATGTACTAATAATAATTGTTGTTGGTAAGGTGAAGTAAGTTTTTGTATTGATTTGTTGGGTGAGTATTTTTGAGGTGTTATTTGTTGGAAATGTTGTTAGGGAGGTTGAGTAAATTAGGCGGGTATAGAAGAATAGGTTAATTAGGGCTGCTATTGCTATTGATGTTGCTAGGATATAGTTATTGTTTTTAAGTAGTTCTGAGATGATTAGTCATTTGGGAAGGAAACCTGTTAGTGGTGGGAGGCCTCCTATAGATAGTAAAATGATAGCTATTAGGGGTAGTAGGATTGGTATTTTATTTCATAAGAGGGATGTGGTTTTGATTGATGTGAATGAGTGCGGGTGTAGGATTGAAAACATAGCTAGTGTTATAAGGATATAAATGGTGAGGTTGATTATAGTGAGTGATGGGTTGTAGGGTAGGATAGATACTATTCATCCCATGTGTGCAATGGATGAGTAGGCTATAATTTTTCGGGTTTGGGTTTGATTTAATCCGTTTCATGCTCCAATTAGTACTGAGGCTATGGCTGAGGAAATTAGAAGATATGGGTTGATGAGTTCGTGAATTTGATATAAGATTGTTATAGGGGCTAGCTTTTGTCATGTTAGTAGAATAATGTTTATTTTTAGTGAAATACCTTGAGTTACTTCTGGTAGTCAAGAGTGTAGTGGTGCTAGTCCTAGTTTAATGGCTAGGGCGATGAATATGAGTGTGGTGATTGTGTTGTTTGATTGTGGGTTAATTGTTCATGTGCCTAGAAATTTAAAGTTTATTGTGATTGCTAGGAGAAAAATTATGGAGGCTATTGCTTGGGTAATAAAGTATTTAGTTGCTGCTTCTGTAGATCGTGGGTTGTTTTTACTAGATATGAGAGGGATAATAGCTAGTAAGTTTATCTCAAGACCAATTCATATGAGGAAATAATTGGTGCTGAGTATAGTGACTATTGGACCTGAGAAGATTGTAAAGTAGATAATGAAGAGGGTGAATGGGTTAATTAGTACGGGAAGGGTTTAAACCAACATTTTCGGGGTATGGGCCCGATAGCTTATTTAGCTGACCTTACTTGTAGGATGTAGTATAAGGGTAGTACGTAGAATTTTGAATTCTAATGTATAGGTTCAATTCCTGTTGTTCTAGAAATAAGAGGGCTTAAACCTCTATGATTTACTCTATCAAAGTAACTCTTTTTCAGACATATTTCTAGGTGTATGGGGGGATACTTGCTATAAAAATTGGTACTGAAATATGTCATACACATAGGGCTAGTGTTAGGGGTAAGAAGTTTTTTCATAGTAAGTGTATTAGTTGGTCATATCGGAAACGTGGATATGATGCTCGGACTCATAGGAATAGTGAAGTAAGTAAGAGGGTTTTTATTATAAAATTTGTGGTATATATTTCTGGGAAGTCCGGGTTATGTGTTGGGCCTAGAAATACAATTGTTGATAGGGCATTTATTATGATGATATTAGTATATTCGGCTATAAAGAATAGGGCAAATGGACCTGCGGCGTATTCTACATTGAAGCCTGATACTAATTCTGACTCTCCTTCTGTTAAATCAAATGGAGCTCGGTTAGTTTCTGCTAATGTAGAAATATATCATATTATGGCTAATGGTCATGATGTTATTAATAGTCATATGGGTTCTTGTGTTGTAATAAAGGTTTGTAGGGAGAATGAGCCGTTTATTAGTAGTACTGATAGGAGAATAATAGCTATAGTCACCTCGTATGAGATTGTTTGTGCTACTGCTCGTAGAGCTCCGAATATAGAGTATTTAGAGTTGGATGCTCATCCTGATCATAGGATGGAGTAGACTGATAGGCTTGAGGTGGCTAGAATAAATAAGATGCCTATGTTTATGTTGATTAGTGGGTGTGGTATAGGTAGGGGGATTCATAAGCTGAATGCTAGAGTAAGTGATAGTGTGGGGGCGAGGATAAATAGGGATGTTGATGTAGCTAATGGTCGTAGGGGTTCTTTAATAAAGAGTTTTATTGCGTCAGCGAATGGTTGAAGGATTCCATAGGGCCCTACAATGTTGGGTCCTTTTCGTAGTTGTATATAACCTAATATTTTTCGTTCAACTAGCGTAAGAAAGGCTATGGCAATTAGGATGGGAAGTAATAGTGTGAGAATATTGATGAAATGCACTGTTAGGAAGAGGATTTGAACCTCTGAGTAAAAGGTTTTAAATCTTTTGCAATTTCCGGGCTCTGCCACCCTAACAAGCCCCTGTTCTAGGGGTAGGTTGTACGTATTTACTATATTGAGATGGTTTCATTAATTAATTTAGGGCGCTTTTGTTAAGGAGGCTCTATTTCTCTTGTCCTTTCGTACTGGGAGAAATCGTTAATAGATAGAAACCGACCTGGATTACTCCGGTCTGAACTCAGATCACGTAGGACTTTAATCGTTGAACAAACGAACCTTTAATAGCTTCTACACCATTGGGATGTCCTGATCCAACATCGAGGTCGTAAACCCTAATTGTCGATAGGGACTCTTGAATAGGATTGCGCTGTTATCCCTAGGGTAACTTGGTCCGTTGATCAAATAATATTTGGGTCAATTAGATAATAAGTGCTTTGACTTGTATGTCTTAGCTAAAAATCGTTCGGAGGATCTTTTGTTCTCCGAGGTCACCCCAACCGAAATCTAAGCTTAAATGTTTTGTATTTTATTACCAGTAGGTGTGTATATTTTATTGAATTAAGCTATGAGATTGAAGCTCCATAGGGTCTTCTCGTCTTATTGTTGTATTCCCGCCTCTTCACGGGAAGGTCAATTTCACTGATTAGAAATAAGAGACAGTTGAATCCTCGTTAAGCCGTTCATTCTAGTCCCTAATTAAGGAACAAGTGATTATGCTACCTTTGCACGGTCAGGATACCGCGGCCGTTTAACTATGTCACTGGGCAGGCATTGCCTCTAATACTTGTAATGCTAGAGGTGATGTTTTTGGTAAACAGGCGGGATTCTTGTTTGCCTAGTTCCTTTTATTTCTTTTAATCTTTCCTTTATGCACTCCTGTGTTGGGTTAACATTGTATGTGAAGTGATTTTTGTAGGGGGTTGATTTACTTGTGTGTATGTTAACTAACAATGGTTATCCGGGTTGTTATAGGCTTGTGCGTGGAGAATAAATTCTTGTTACTCATGCTAACATTATTTCATCTATATGACAATAGATTAACCCAATTTTTAGTATAGGAAGTTGTTATAATTTGTGGAATTAGATGCTGTTAGGTGTTGAGCTTGAACGCTTTCTTTATTGATGGCTGCTTTTAAGCCAACTATGGTTTAATACATTTTGCATGTCTTATTCACTATTTAAGGTTTTATCCTTCTCCTAGAGAGCTGTCCCTCTTTAGGTTATAATTTAAGATTACATTTGGATTAATTTTTCTTGAGGTAATCTTAAAGTAGAACTGAAGTTCTTTTTTTGGGTAACCAGCTATCACCAAGCTCGTTAGGCTTTTCACCTCTACCTAGAAGTCTTCCCACTATTTTGCTACATAGACGGGTTCATTCTTAAAATTGCTCTTAGGTAGCTCGTTTGGTTTCGGGGTTCCTAGCTTAAATTCTTTTAGTTAGGGGTTTTCTAGTTAGTTCATTATGCAAAAGGTACAAGATTTAATCTTTGCTTTTTTGTACTTTAAACATTTCTTTCATCTTTCCCTTGCGGTACTATCTCTATAGCTCCTTATTACTAGTTTCTTTCACCAATACTTCTTGATTTAAATGGTTTGTTTTAATTAATTAAATAATTATGTTAGTTTTTTATAGGGCTAGAGTTAGTTCATAGCGTCCGTTGGGTAAGGAATCTTCTGGGTGTAGACCAGATGCTTTATTGAGTTTAAGCTACGCTGTGATTAATCCAAGTACACTTTCCAGTATACTTACCTTGTTACGACTTGTCTCCTCTCATGAATTTTTGTTATTATTATGTATGGGTTTATTTTGTTCAATTTGAGGAGGGTGACGGGCGGTGTGTACGTACTTCATTGCTCTATTCAATTAAGCTCTCTATTCTTAATTTACTACTAAATCCTCCTTTGTCTTTTAAATTTCATAAAAGATAGCGTGATGTTCTTTATAAGAAAATGTAGCCCATTGCTTCCCACCTCATAGGCTACACCTTGACCTAACGTTTTTATGGGTGTGATCTTGCTTACTTTTGTTCTTTTTTAAGGTTTGCTGAAGATGGCGGTATATAGGCTGAATTAGCAAGGGGTGGTGAGGTATAACGGGGTATATCGATTATAGAACAGGCTCCTCTAGATGGATATAAAGTACCGCCAAGTCCTTTGAGTTTTAAGCTGTGGCTAGTAGTTCTCAGGCAAATAATTTTGTTACTTAAATATTTAGGTTTAGGGCTAAGCATAGTGGGGTATCTAATCCCAGTTTGGGTCTTAGCTATCGTGTATTAATTTATTAGAATTACTTTCGTTATTGAGTTTAAGCCTGATGATGAATTTTCACATATTGATCAGGTTTTAATTCTATTGTAATTATGTTAAAACACGTTTTACGCCGAGAATAATTAGTTTGGGTTAATCGTATGACCGCGGTGGCTGGCACGAAATTTACCAACCCTGGGAGAGGTATAACTTAGTCAAACTTTCGTTTATTGCTTAATTTTTATCACTGCTGTATCCCGTGGGGGTGTGGCTAGGCAAGATGTCTTTAGCTATAGTGTATGTGCTTGATATCATCTCCTTAGGGTTTAAGTTATAAAACCTAGGGATTTGACACTGGTGAATGGATATTTGCATGTGTAATTTTACCTCTAATTAATTATAAGGCCAGGACCAAACCTTTTTGTTTATGGGATTAAAAATCCATCTAAGCATTTTCAGTGCTTTGCTTTATGTTTAAGCTACATTAAC